GCTATTGTAGCTTAAATCTTAAAGCATAACACTGAAGATGTTATTATGAACCCTAGAAAGTTCCAAAAGCACACAGGCTTGGTCCTAGCTTTACTATTATTTACTACTAAACTTACACATGCAAGCATCCGCACCCCTGTGAGAATGCCCTTAACCCTCTTATGAGATCAAGGAGCTGGTATCAGGCACACCAATGTCGCCCATAACACCTTGCTTAGCCACACCCCCAAGGGAACTTCAGCAGTGATAAACATTAAGCAATAAGTGTAAACTTGACTTAGTTAAAGTTTTTAGAGCCGGTAAAACTCGTGCCAGCCACCGCGGTTATACGAGAGGCTCAAGATAATAGAAACCGGCGTAAAGAGTGGTTAAGTACTAAAAAACTAAAGTTAAACACCTTCCAAGCTGTTATACGCACCCGAAGATATGAGATTCATTTACGAAAGTGACTTTATAAAACTGAACCCACGAAAGCTATGAAACAAACTGGGATTAGATACCCCACTATGCTTAGCCTTAAACTAAAGTATTAAAATTACATAATACTCGCCCGGGTACTACGAGCATTAGCTTAAAACCCAAAGGACTTGGCGGTGCTTTACACCCACCTAGAGGAGCCTGTTCTATAACTGATAACCCCCGTTAAACCTCACCCTATTTTGCTTAATCAATCTATATACCGCCGTCGTCAGCTTACCTTGTGAAAGAACAATAGTGAGCAAAACTAGTTACAACCCCAAACGTCAGGTCGAGGTGTAGTTTAAATAGGGAAAGAAATGGGCTACACTCATTCATTAATGAACACGGATGGTATATTGAAACATAAACCTGAAGGAGGATTTAGCAGTAAGAAGAAAATAGAGTGTTCATCTGAAATCGGCTCTAAAGCGCGCACACACCGCCCGTCACTCTCCCCAATAACACAATTAAAATTAATTTAAACCCCTATAGAACAATAAGGGGAGGCAAGTCGTAACATGGTAAGTGTACCGGAAGGTGTGCTTGGAATACCAGAGCATAGCTGAAGTAGTTAAAGCATCTCACTTACACCGAGAAGTTGTTCTTGCAAATAGAACTGTCCTGACACCCAAATGCTAGCTCACACTCTAAATTCAAATAAAAATTAAAAATAACCCCTAACACCCTAAAAAACAATATTAAAACATTTTATAACCTTAGTAAGGGAGACCGAAAAGGAATAATGAAGCCATATAAATAGTACCGCAAGGGAAAGCTGAAAAAGAAATTAAACAAATAATTAAGTCAATCATAGCAAAGATTAAATCTTGTACCTTTTGCATCATGATTTAACAAGATAATTCAAGCAAAGAGACCTTTAGTTTGCTACCCCGAAACTAAGCGAGCTACTCCAAGACAGTTATAACAAATGAACAAACCCGTACCTGTGGCAAAAGGTTGGGGTGAGCTTTGAGTAGAGGTGATAAACCAAACGAGCTTAGTTATAGCTGGTTGCCTGAGAAATGAATAAAAGTTCAGCCTATTTATCCCCCTAAATCACCTAAAATTTAAATAAATAGATTTAGTGATTAAAATATAGAGTTAGTCAAAAGGGGTACAGCTCTTTTGACATAGGACACAACCTTAATTATGAGGTTAAAGATCAAAAATAACAAAGTATCTATATGCCTTTGTGGGCCTGAAAGCAGCCACCAAAATAGAAAGCGTTAAAGCTCAAGCATTAATAAAACTTTAAATTCAGATAAATATTCTTAAACCCATAAATAGATCAGGCCTTTTCATAACACATGAAAGTGATAATGTTAATATGAGTAATAAGAGAAATTAATGATTCTCTCCTAAGCAAAAGTGTGCCTCGGATCGAACTAACACCGAAAATTAATGACCCCTAAACTGAGGGAATTGTTGTAAAAATAAATAACTAGAAAAAACAACAATAAAAATCATCAACCCCACACTGGATTGCTTACAAGGACAAACTAAAAGGATGAGAAGGAACTCGGCAAATACGATAATCATAGCCTCGCCTGTTTACCAAAAACACCGCCTCTTGCATACATAAAGAATAAGAGGTCCCGCCTGCCCTGTGACATATGTTTAACGGCCGCGGTATTTTGACCGTGCAAAGGTAGCGCAATCACTTGTCTTTTAAATAAAGACCTGTATGAATGGCATAACGAGGGCTAAACTGTCTCCTCACCCCAGTTAATGAAATTGATCTTCCCGTGCAGAAGCGAGAATTAACCCATAAGACGAGAAGACCCTGTGGAGCTTTAGATAAATAGATGATTTTATTAATACTAAGCCCAATAAAAAGCAACAAACCAATAACCTCACCTTGTATCTTCAGTTGGGGCGACCGCGGAGTAAAAAAAAACCTCCGTGAGGAATGAGGTAAAACCTTACACCTAAGAATGTCATTTCTAAGCACCAAAATATTTGACCTAAAGATCCGGTAATAACCGATCAACGAACCTAGTTACCCCAGGGATAACAGCGCAATCCTCTTCAAGAGTCCCTATCGACAAGAGGGTTTACGACCTCGATGTTGGATCAGGACATCCTAATGGTGTAGCCGCTATTAAGGGTTCGTTTGTTCAACGATTAAAGTCCTACGTGATCTGAGTTCAGACCGGAGTAATCCAGGTCAGTTTCTATCTATGATGTGACCTTCTTTAGTACGAAAGGACCAAGAAGGGTGGGCCTATGATTTAAATCAAGCCCTATATTTAACCCTTGAAAAAATATTAAAGGTTAAATAACACAAAAACAACCTCGAATATAACCACATGTTAAGGTGGCAGAGTCCGGTATTGCAAAAGACCTAAGCCCTTTCAATAGGGGTTCAAATCCCCTCCTTAACTATGATTACCATAATTACAACACAAATCATTAACCCTTTAATATATATTATCCCTATTTTACTGGCAGTCGCTTTTTTAACTTTACTAGAACGAAAAGTATTAGGTTATATACAACATCGAAAAGGACCTAATATTGTAGGACCTTTTGGACTACTTCAACCAATCGCAGACGGCGTAAAACTATTTATTAAAGAACCAGTAAAACCATCCACATCTTCTCCGATTTTATTTATTACCACCCCTATACTAGCACTTACATTAGCCCTTATACTGTGAGCCCCTTTACCAATACCCTTTCCTGTAGTTAATATTAACTTAGGGATACTATTCATCTTAGCACTATCAAGCCTTGCAGTCTACTCAATCTTAGGCTCAGGATGAGCATCAAACTCAAAATACGCATTAATCGGTGCACTACGAGCCGTCGCCCAAACCATTTCATATGAAGTAAGCTTAGGATTAATCCTTTTAGCACTTATTATCTTCACTGGTAATTTTACATTACAATCATTTGGTATTACACAAGAGAGCCTTTGATTAATTATCCCAACATGACCTTTAGCAGCAATATGATATATCTCCACACTAGCAGAAACAAACCGAGCACCATTCGATTTAACTGAAGGGGAGTCAGAACTTGTTTCAGGTTTCAATGTTGAATATGCAGGAGGACCCTTTGCATTATTTTTCCTAGCAGAATATGCCAACATTTTACTAATAAACACTTTATCTACAATCCTATTTTTAGGGGCATCTAACATCCCATCTATACCAGAAATTACAACAACAAACCTTATACTAAAAGCAACTATACTATCAGTGATATTCTTATGAGTACGAGCCTCATACCCACGGTTCCGATACGATCAGCTAATACACCTAATCTGAAAAAACTTTTTACCTCTAACCCTCGCCTTAATCATCTGACACCTCTCGACACCCCTTGCATTAGCTGGCCTTCCACCTAGTATATAAAGGAATTATGCCTGAATACTTAAGGACCACTTTGATAGAGTGCTTTACGGGGGTTAAAATCCCCCTAATTCCTTAGAAAGAGAGGATTTGAACCCCACTTAAGAGATCAAAACTCTTAGTGCTTCCTACTACACCACTTCCTAAAGTAAAGTCAGCTAAATAAAGCTTTTGGGCCCATACCCCAAAAATGTAGGTTAAAATCCTCCTTTTACTAATGAACCCTTATATTATACCAATCTTTTTTATAGGCTTAGGATTAGGTACTACAATCACATTTATAAGCTCGCACTGATTATTAGCATGAATAGGATTAGAAATTAATACACTAGCAATTATCCCTTTAATAGCTCAACACCACCACCCACGATCAGTCGAAGCCTCCACAAAATACTTTCTTACCCAAGCCACAGCCGCCGCAATAATCCTATTTGCCAGTTGTACTAATGCATGAATTACAGGACAATGAGGTATCAATGAACTTTCTCACCCTATATCCTCCACTATTATAATTATAGGGCTAGCCTTAAAAATTGGTATAGCACCCCTTCACACATGAATACCTGAAGTCCTCCAAGGGCTAGATCTTACTACTGGATTAATTATATCTACATGACAAAAACTAGCCCCATTCTCCCTACTTATACAAATAGACCCTAATAACCCAATAATGATCGCAATAGCAGTTATATCAACCATAGTCGGAGGTTGAGGGGGCCTTAATCAAACGCAATTACGGAAAATCCTAGCATACTCATCAATCGCTCATATTGGTTGGATAATTCTTGTATTACAATTTTCGCCATCACTAACACTTATTACTCTTGCAATCTATATTTCAATAACATTCTCTATTTTCAACCTATTTAAATTAAATAAAACAACCTCAATTAACTCACTCGCAATATCTTGATCCAAATCCCCCACTGCTACCGCATTAGCCCCCCTGATCCTATTATCTTTAGGAGGCCTACCCCCACTTACAGGATTTGGTCCAAAATGAATAATCTTATCTGAATTAACTAAACAAGAATTAAACACAATTGCAACAATTACAGCACTATCTGCTTTACTCAGCCTTTATTTTTACCTTCGACTCTCATATGCTATAACACTAACCTTATCACCAAGCACCATTCCCATAACTAGTCACTGACGATTTAATACTAAACAATCTTCGATCTACCTGTCCATCTCAATAATCATCTCACTAATATTACTCCCGTTACTGCCTAGTATTATAACTATTATTAACTAAGAGTTTAGGTTAACACAAGACCAAAAGCCTTCAAAGCTTTAAGTAGGAGTGAAAATCCCCTAACCCTTGTATAAAACTTGCAGGACATTAACCCACATCTTCTATATGCAAAACAGACACTTTAATTAAGCTAAAGCCTTTCTAGATGGGAAGGCCTCGATCCTTCAATTTCCTAGTTAACAGCTAGACACTTAAACCAGCGAGCATCCATCTACTTTCCCCCGCCTATAAAAGGCAAAGGCGGGGGAAAGCCCCGGCAAAAGTCAATCGGCCACTTAAGATTTGCAATCTTATATGTATCACACCTCAGGGCTTGGTAAGAAGAGGACTTAAACCTCTGTGTGTGGGATTACAATCCACCGCTTACTCAGCCACCCTACCTGTGACAATCACGCGATGATTTTTCTCAACTAATCACAAAGACATCGGCACCCTATACCTAGTATTTGGTGCTTGAGCCGGAATAGTCGGCACTGCACTCAGCCTCTTGATTCGAGCAGAACTAAGTCAACCAGGGGCTTTACTGGGAGATGACCAAATTTATAATGTTATCGTAACCGCTCATGCTTTCGTAATAATTTTCTTCATAGTCATACCAATTATAATCGGAGGTTTCGGTAATTGACTAGTCCCTTTAATGATTGGAGCTCCTGACATAGCCTTCCCTCGAATAAACAACATAAGTTTTTGATTACTACCACCTTCCTTCCTCCTCCTTCTCGCTTCATCAGGAGTGGAAGCTGGTGCAGGAACAGGTTGAACTGTTTACCCACCACTGGCAGGGAATTTAGCACATGCTGGGGCTTCTGTAGATCTAACAATCTTTTCTCTTCACTTAGCAGGTGTCTCATCAATCCTAGGGGCTATTAACTTTATTACTACTATCGTTAACATAAAACCCCCATCAATCTCACAATATCAAACACCCCTGTTTGTGTGAGCAGTCCTAGTGACCGCAGTTTTACTTCTGTTATCATTACCAGTTTTAGCAGCTGGTATCACCATACTTCTTACAGATCGAAACTTAAATACAACATTTTTTGATCCTTCCGGAGGGGGAGATCCTATCCTCTACCAACATTTATTTTGATTCTTCGGACACCCCGAAGTATATATTCTCATTCTCCCTGGCTTTGGCATAATTTCTCATATTGTAGCCTACTACTCTGGTAAAAAAGAACCCTTTGGCTACATGGGAATGGTGTGAGCAATGATAGCAATCGGACTTTTAGGATTTATCGTATGAGCCCACCACATATTTACCGTAGGAATAGATGTAGACACCCGAGCATATTTCACCTCAGCAACAATAATTATCGCCATCCCTACAGGCGTAAAAGTATTTAGTTGACTAGCTACACTACATGGAGGCTCTATTAAATGAGAAACCCCCTTACTATGAGCCCTAGGCTTTATTTTCTTATTTACTGTTGGAGGATTGACAGGTATTGTATTAGCAAACTCCTCATTAGACATTGTTCTTCATGATACTTACTACGTAGTTGCCCACTTCCATTATGTATTGTCTATAGGTGCTGTGTTTGCAATTATAGCAGGTTTTGTGCACTGATTCCCTCTATTCACAGGCTACACACTACACAGCTCTTGAACCAAAATTCATTTCGGTGTTATATTTGCAGGTGTTAACCTAACATTTTTCCCGCAACACTTCTTAGGTCTAGCCGGCATACCCCGACGATACTCTGACTACCCAGACGCATACTCTTTATGAAATACTGTTTCTTCTATTGGATCCTTGGTGTCTTTAATCGCCGTAATTATGTTTTTATTCATTATTTGAGAAGCATTTGCTGCTAAACGAGAAGTACTAACAGTCGAACTAGCTTCAACAAATATTGAATGACTTCACGGATGTCCTCCCCCATACCACACATTTGAAGAACCCGCTTTTGTCCAAGTACAAACAAATAATTAACGAGAAAGGAGGGAATTGAACCCCCATAAAATGGTTTCAAGCCACTCACAAAACCGTTCTGCCACTTTCTTTATATAACTAATCAAAGATATTAGTAAAATATTACACTGCTTTGTCAAAGCAGAGTTGTTGGTTAAACCCCTACATATCTTTTATAATGGCTCATCCCTCACAACTAGGTTTTCAAGACGCAGCATCACCTGTAATAGAAGAACTACTTCACTTCCACGATCATGCATTAATAATCGTATTCCTGATTAGCACCCTTGTGCTTTATATTATTGTAGCTATAGTTACTACGAAACTAACAAACAAATTTTTATTAGACTCACAAGAAATTGAAATTATCTGAACAGTTCTCCCTGCAATTATTCTAATTCTAATTGCACTCCCATCTCTACGAATCTTATACCTCATAGATGAAGTAAATGACCCCCATCTCACAATCAAAGCAGTCGGGCATCAATGGTATTGAAGTTATGAATATACTGATTACGAAGATTTAGCATTCGATTCATACATAATCCCCACCCAAGATCTAACCCCCGGTCAATTTCGATTACTTGAAGCTGATCATCGCATAGTAATCCCAGTTGAATCACCTATCCGAGTTCTAGTGTCTGCAGAAGACGTACTTCACTCATGGGCAGTACCTTCCTTAGGAGTTAAAATAGATGCAGTACCAGGACGACTTAATCAAACAGCTTTTATTACATCACGACCAGGAGTGTTTTATGGACAATGTTCAGAAATTTGCGGTGCTAACCACAGCTTTATACCTATTGTAGTTGAAGCAGTACCTTTAGAACAATTTGAAAACTGATCATCTCTTATACTTGAAGACGCTTCGCTAAGAAGCTAAACAGGACCTCAGCGTTAGCCTTTTAAGCTAAAAATTGGTGACTCCCAACCACCCTTAGCGACATGCCCCAATTAAATCCATCACCTTGATTAATAATTCTTCTATTTACATGATTAGTCTTCATTACCGTGGTCCCACCCAAAATCATAGCACACAAATACCCAAACGAACCCAATGTTCTTAGTTCTAAAACATTAGAAACAACCCCTTGAAACTGACAATGACATTAAGCTTTTTTGACCAATTCTCCAGTCCTGTATTACTTGGAATCCCATTAATAGCCTTAGCTATTATGATCCCTTGAATTATATTCCCCACCCCATCTTCTCGCTGAATAAACAACCGTATGCTCACATTACAAAACTGATTTATCAACTTATTCACAAAACAACTACTCCTCCCTCTAAATTCAGCAGGCCATAAATGAGCACTAATTTTCGCATCACTAATAATTTTCCTGATTTCATTAAACATACTAGGCCTACTTCCGTATACTTTTACCCCTACAACCCAACTCTCATTAAACATAGGACTAGCAGTGCCTTTGTGACTAGCAACCGTTATTATTGGAATACGAAACCAACCAACACATTCCCTAGGCCATTTATTACCAGAAGGCACACCTGTACTACTTATCCCTGTTCTTATTATTATTGAAACAATCAGCCTATTTATTCGACCCATCGCCCTAGGCGTCCGACTAACAGCAAATTTAACTGCAGGGCATTTACTCATCCAGCTTATTGCTACAGCAGCATTTGTTCTAATGCCATTAATACCCACAATTGCGTTACTAACAACAACCTTACTATTCCTTCTTACATTATTAGAAGTAGCCGTTGCCATAATTCAAGCCTACGTATTTGTTTTACTACTTAGCCTTTACCTACAAGAAAACGTTTAATGGCCCATCAAGCACATGCGTACCATATAGTAGACCCAAGCCCCTGACCCCTCACAGGTGCAATCGCAGCCCTTTTAATAACTTCAGGGCTAGCTATTTGATTTCATTTTAATTCAACTGTTTTAATAACAATTGGATTAATCTTACTAATTCTAACAATAATTCAATGATGACGAGATATCATCCGAGAAGGGACATTCCAAGGACATCATACCCCCCCTGTTCAACAAGGGTTACGATATGGTATAATCCTATTTATCACCTCAGAAGTTTTCTTTTTTTTAGGATTTTTCTGAGCTTTCTACCACTCTAGCTTAGCCCCCACCCCAGAATTAGGCGGCTGCTGACCTCCTTCAGGAGTAATTACACTTGATCCTTTTGAAGTACCCCTTCTTAACACAGCTGTTCTTCTTGCCTCCGGTGTCACAGTAACATGAGCTCACCATAGTATTATAGAAGGAGAACGGAAACAAGCAATTCACTCACTCACTCTAACCATCTTACTGGGTTTTTACTTTACATTACTTCAAGCTTTAGAGTATTATGAAGCCCCCTTCACAATTGCTGACGGGGTGTACGGATCAACCTTTTTTGTAGCAACAGGATTCCACGGATTACATGTTATCATTGGATCAACATTCCTAGCAATTTGCCTTATCCGTCAAATTCAATACCACTTTACATCAGAACACCACTTCGGATTTGAAGCCGCCGCATGATACTGACATTTTGTCGATGTTGTTTGATTATTCCTTTATGTCTCAATTTATTGATGAGGATCTTATCTTTTTAGTACTAAATAGTATAAGTGACTTCCAATCACCTGGTCTTGGTTAAAACCCAAGAAAAGATAATGAACTTGTTAACTACAATTTTACTAATTACAACAGCTCTTTCCACCATTCTAGCTTTAGTGTCGTTTTGAATACCTCAGATAAACCCCGACATAGAAAAACTGTCACCATATGAATGCGGTTTTGACCCATTGGGCTCAGCCCGACTTCCATTCTCACTACGATTTTTTCTAGTAGCAATTTTATTTCTTCTGTTTGATTTAGAAATTGCACTACTTCTCCCACTTCCATGAGGTATACAATTATTATCCCCTTTAAACACTTTTATATGAGCATCATCAGTCGTAATTCTACTAACTTTAGGATTAATTTATGAATGAATCCAAGGAGGATTAGAATGAGCTGAATAAACGATTAGTATAATTAAAACACTTGATTTCGGCTCAAAAGCACGTGGTTAAAATCCACGATCGTTTTATGACACCTGTACATTTTGCTTTCTCAACAACATTTATTTTAGGACTTATAGGATTAACTTTTCACCGCAACCACTTACTATCTGCTCTTTTATGTTTAGAAGGAATAATATTATCATTGTATGTAGCTTTATCCCTATGAACACTTCAACTTAACTCAATTAACCTATCCCCCACCCCTATATTAATACTTGCTTTTTCAGCATGTGAAGCAAGCGCTGGATTAGCCCTTTTAGTAGCAACCTCTCGCACACACGGAACCGATCGCCTCCAAGCCATAAACATCTTGCAATGTTAAAAATCCTTATCCCAACAATTATAATTATTCCCACCACCTGGCTCACCCCTAAAAAATGATTATGACCCTCCACACTAACACACAGCCTAATTATCGCTTTATTTACCTTAAGTTGACTTATTTGACCATCTGAAACCTCTTGATCAAATTTAAATGAATTAATAGCTACCGACCCGCTCTCTACCCCCTTACTAGTCCTTACATGCTGACTTCTTCCGTTAATAATCCTTGCCAGTCAAAATCACACAACTAATGACCCCCTCAACCGACAACGAATGTACATCTCTTTACTTACATCCCTACAAGTATTTCTTATTATAGCATTTAGTGCTACAGAATTAATTATATTTTACGTTATATTCGAAGCTACATTAATTCCAACTTTATTAATTATTACCCGGTGAGGTAATCAAACAGAACGGTTAAACGCAGGAACATACTTCCTTTTTTACACTTTAGCCGGATCTTTACCTCTACTAATCGCGTTACTTATACTTCAGAACAAAATAGGCTCGCTATCTCTACTTACACTTCAACACTCCAACCCCTTACAACTCATTAATTTAAGTGACAAACTATGATGGGCAGGATGTCTTTTAGCTTTCCTTGTAAAAATACCACTTTACGGAGTCCATCTTTGACTACCTAAAGCTCATGTTGAAGCACCAATTGCAGGGTCTATAATCCTTGCTGCAGTCTTATTAAAACTAGGAGGGTATGGTATAATACGCCTAATAAATATCTTAGAACCTTTATCCAAACAATTAAGCTACCCATTTATAGTTTTAGCCTTATGAGGGATTATTATAACAGGCTTAATTTGCCTACGACAAAATGACTTAAAGTCCTTAATTGCTTACTCCTCAGTAAGCCATATAGGATTAGTCACAACAGGAATCCTTATTCAAACCCCATGAGGCTTTACAGGAGCATTAATTCTTATAATTGCACATGGATTAACCTCCTCAGCACTATTCTGCCTAGCAAACACAAACTACGAACGAACCCATAGTCGAACAATAATCTTAGCACGAGGCTTACAAATAATCCTACCCTTAATAACCATATGATGATTTACTGCTAGCTTAGCAAATATAGCTTTACCACCCCTACCTAATCTTATAGGAGAATTAATAATCATTTCATCATTATTTAACTGATCCCCCTGAACTCTTATCTTATCAGGCCTTGGAACACTAATTACCGCAGCATACTCACTTTACTTATTCCTGATAACCCAACGAGGCCCACTAACCAACCACCTACTTAATTTAGAACCATCACACTCCCGAGAACATTTAATTATAACACTCCATCTTTCCCCATTAATGCTATTAATCCTTAAACCTGAATTATTATGGGGCTGAATTTTCTGTAGATATAGTTCAAAAAGAACATTAGATTGTGATTCTAAAAACAAAGGTTAAAATCCTTTTATCCACCGAGAGAGGTCCGAAGACAACATAAACTGCTAATTTTTGCCCCTTTGGTTAAACCCCAAAGCTCACTCGAAGCTTCTGAAGGATATTAGTTAATCCATTGGTCTTAGGAACCAAAAACCCTTGGTGCAAATCCAAGCAGTAGTTATGCACTCCACCTCTCTGATAATGTCCTCAAGCCTCTTAATCATTTTTGCTTTCCTAACTTCACCCTTAATCTCAACAATAACAACTAAGCCTTATCCACATAATTGATCCCTTATTTGAGCTAAAAATTCAGTAAAAATATCATTCATAATTAGCCTGTTACCCCTTATACTATTTATTAACGAAGGTTTAGAAACTATTATCACTACCTGGTCATGAATAAACACATCGACTTTTAACATTAGTATTAGTTTTAAATTTGATTTATACTCAGTAATATTCACCCCCGTAGCCCTATATGTCACATGATCTATTCTAGAATTTGCATCTTGGTATATACATTCTGACCCCTTCATAAACCGATTCTTTAAGTACTTACTAATATTTCTTATTGCTATACTAATTTTAGTAACCTCTAATAACATATTCCAATTATTTATCGGGTGAGAGGGAGTTGGAATTATATCATTCCTCTTGATCGGGTGATGGTACGGACGAGCAGATGCCAACGTAGCTGCCATTCAAGCAGTTGTATACAACCGAGTTGGGGATATCGGGCTAATCCTATTTATAGCTTGAATTGCTATAAATATAAATTCTTGAGAAATAACTCAAATATTTACACTAGCCGAAAATAAAAACCTCACTCTTCCTTTATTGGGGTTAATTTTAGCCGCAACAGGAAAATCAGCTCAATTTGGATTACACCCATGACTCCCCTCTGCTATAGAGGGCCCCACTCCGGTGTCTGCCCTACTTCATTCCAGTACAATAGTTGTTGCAGGGATTTTTTTACTAATCCGAATAAGCCCTTTAATAGGAAACAACCCAACAATCCTAACAACATGTCTTTGCCTAGGAGCATTAACCACTTTATTTACAGCTATCTGTGCTCTCACACAAAACGATATTAAAAAAATCGTAGCATTTTCCACATCAAGTCAGCTCGGCCTAATAATAGTTACAATTGGTCTTAACCAACCCCAACTAGCATTCCTCCACATTTGTACTCACGCTTTCTTCAAAGCAATACTTTTCCTTTGCTCTGGATCACTTATCCACAGCCTAAATGATGAACAAGACATCCGAAAAATAGGAGGCATACACGTGCTTACCCCCTTCACTTCATCTTCAATGACTTTGGGCAGCCTCGCTTTAACGGGTACTCCTTTCCTAGCCGGATTCTTCTCCAAAGATGCTATTATTGAATCAATAAACACCTCTTACTTAAACGCCTGAGCCCTCGTATTAACCCTCATTGCCACCTCATTTACAGCCGTTTATAGTCTACGGATTATTTACTATGTAACCATAGGCCAACCACGATTTAACCCCTTACCACCGATTAATGAAAATAATAAGCTAGTTATCAACCCTATCAAACGATTAGCCTGGGGAAGTATTATTGCAGGCTTAATTATTACATCAAACATAACACCTATAAAAACCCCAATTATAACTATACCTTTCTTAACCAAAATAGCTGCCCTTATTGTCACAATAATAGGCCTACTCACAGCCCTAGAAATAGCCCGCAATACATCAAAACAATTAAACATCCACCCCAAACAAACTCCCCACTCATTCTCCAATATACTAGGATTTTACCCCTTATTAATTCACCGTTTACCTATAAAAATTTCTCTTCAATTAGGGCAAAACATCGCCTCACAAACTATTGATATAACATGGTTAGAAAAAATTGGCCCTAAAGCCACATCTGCTCTGAATATACCTCTTATTACTAACACAAGCAATGCTCAAAAAGGTATAATTAAAACCTACCTAATACTATTTATTTTAACCCTAACTTTGGCCATAGCATTACTGATTTAAACCACTCGTAAACTGCCACGAGAAAGACCCCGAGTTAACTCTAATACAACAAATAAAGTTAACAAAAGAACCCAGGCACTAATTACTAATACCCAGCCTCCTAAAGAATACATTAAAGCCACCCCTGATATATCACCCCGAAATAGGGATAAACCTGATAATTCATCCACAGGAACCCAAGAACTCTCATACCACCCACCACACAAATAGGATAAAACTACAATTACCCCTGTTAAATATAAAGCCCCGTAAACTCCAACAGACCAACTACCTCAACTCTCAGGATACGGCTCAGCAGCCAAAGCAGCAGAATACGCAAAAACAACTAATATCCCTCCCAAATAAATTAAGAATAAAACTAAAGATAAAAAAGGCCCCCCAAAACTTACCATAACCCCACAACCCATGCCTGCTACAACCACTAAACCTAAAGCGGCAAAATAAGGGGATGGATTAGAAGCCACCGCAATTAAACCAAAAATAAACCCTATTAATAATAAAAATATTAAATAAGTCATAATTTCTACCAGGACTTTAACCAGGACTAATGGCTTGAAAAACCACCGTTGTAATTCAACTATAAAAACCATAATGGCCAACCTTCGAAAAACTCACCCTATTATTAAAATTGCCAACAATGCCTTAGTAGACCTACCTGCACCATCAAACATTTCTGTGTGATGAAACTTCGGATCCCTATTAGGATTATGTTTAGGCGCTCAAATCCTTACAGGCTTGTTCCTAGCAATACATTACACCTCAGACATTGCAACCGCATTTTCCTCAGTAACACACATTTGTCGAGATGTAAACTACGGCTGACTAATTCGTAACATACATGCTAATGGAGCATCTTTCTTTTTTATCTGTATCTACTTACATATCGCACGAGGACTTTATTATGGCTCGTATTTATATAAAGAAACCTGAAACATTGGAGTAGTACTTTTACTTCTTGTAATAGCTACCGCATTCGTAGGATATGTACTACCTTGAGGACAAATATCTTTTTGAGGGGCTACCGTCATTACCAACCTAATATCAGCAGTACCATACATTGGAAATGATTTGGTCCAATGAGTCTGAGGGGGATTCTCTGTAGACAATGCTACCTTAACCCGATTCTTCGCATTCCATTTTCTTCTACCATTTATTGTAGCAGCCGCATCAATGGTCCACTTACTCTTCCTTCATGAAACAGGGTCAAATAACCCTGCTGGTATTAATTCTGATGCAGACAAAATCTCTTTCCACCCTTACTTCTCATACAAAGACTTATTAGGATTTGCTGCACTACTAATCGCCCTCACATCAATTGCCTTATTTACTCCTAATATTCTAGGGGACCCCGATAATTTTACGCCAGCCAACCCTCTAGTGACCCCACCCCATATTAAACCTGAATGATACTTCTTATTCGCCTACGCCATCCTTCGGTCAATCCCAAACAAACTAGGAGGTGTATTAGCTTTATTATTCTCAATCTTAGTGTTAATACTAGTCCCAATTCTGCACACATCCAAACAACGAGGGCTTACCTTCCGACCATTCGGCCAATTTATATTTTGAACATTAGTTGCAGATATAATCATCCTAACATGAATCGGAGGCATACCTGTAGAACCTCCCTATATTTTAATCGGCCAACTAGCGTCAGTCATCTACTTCCTTATCTTTTTAGCGGCTTTACCTATCTCAGGTTGAGCAGAAAATAAAGTTCTTAAATGAAATTGCATTTGTAGCTCAGTATTAGAGCGCCGGTTTTGTAAACCGGAGGCCGGAGGTTAAACCCCTCCCCACTGCTCAGAAAAAGGAGAATCGAACTCCCACCGCCGGCTCCCAAAGCTGGTATTCTAAGATTAAAATATTTTCTGGTACATATATGAAATATATACACATATATATATAGTGCATAATATTAATTCTCTAGAACATTCTATGTATAAAAACCATAAAATTATGTTAACCATAAAATAATAACATAAAACTAAGGTAGACATAAACCATTTAAATCAAAGATACATTAAAATCTATTAATGCTGAGAAATTTAAGACCTAACACAAAAATCATAAGTAATGATATACCAAGACTCAAAATACAGTCAAATTAACCATTCGATACAGTAAGAGCCCACCAACAAGTCCATTTCTTAAGGATAACGGTTCTTGATGGTCAGGAGCTTTAATTGAAGGGTTGTTACCTAAAAGGTGAATTATTCCTGGCATCTCCTCCTATTTCAGGTCCATACATTTATTAATCCGCACACTTTCATCGACGCTTACATTGACTAATGGTGTCGAACCTTCGACTCGTTACCCCCCAAGCCGAGCGTTCTCTCCACGGGGGCAGCTGGTTCTCTTTTTTTTTTTCCCTTCAGGAACTTTTCAAAGGGCACCCGGCCCTAGGAAAAAGGGGGGAACTTTCGTTCCTTATTGAGTAATATATATGTAGTGTTGAAAATACATTACTTAAGAATCGCATAAATTTATTTCTAGAGCATAATATATACTATATCCCCTATAAGTCGCCCCCTCTCTCTATTTCCAATAAAAAGACCCCCCAACCCCCCTAAAGCCCTAAGGTGACTAACAATTTTACAAAATACCTTAAAGAGAATAAACTCCCTACATTATTTATCAACCCCTAATTCGTACAAATTGGTGGTGATCTATTTTAGTGTTTGCGTCTTATCAATTTTTTAAAAATACCTTGTTCCGTATCCTTTTCTTGTAATTAACCAGGGTAGAACACTAGAAG